TAGCTAAGAATATTGGTCGTATTTTATTACGACAATCTCCGGAATGGTACGAGGATTTTCAAGATTGGAATAGAGAAATTTATCTAAAGTGCAACTATAACGGTCTTCAATTCTCCAAAACGGAATTTCCTAAAAATTGGTTAATCGAAGGTTTTCAGATAAAAATCCTATATCCTTTTCATTTGAAACCTTGGCACAGATCTAAGCTACGACTCTCTGATAGAGATCGAAAGCAACAAGATGATTTTGATTCTTGTTTTTTAACAGTTTTGGGAATGGAAACGGAATATCCTTTTGGTCCTCCGCGAAAAACACCTTCCTTTTTTGAACCCATTTTTAAAGATATAGACTATAAAGTCGAAATCAGAAAATTCAATTTTAGAATTCGAAGAGCTTTAAAAAAAATAAAAAAAAAAGAAGCAAAAGTCTTTTTCTTTGTAAAACAAATACTAAAAGAACTTTTAAAAGGAAAGAAAATTCCATTATTTATAACGAGAGAAATATATGAATCAAATGAAACTGAAAGAGAAAAGGATTCTATAATCAGCAATAAGATAATTCATGAATCACTTAGTCAAAATCGACCTAAAGGTTTGACAAATTATTCACAGACAGAAGAAGAAATGAAACATAGAATTGATAGAAGAAACACAATCAGAAATCAAATAGAAATAATGAAAAAAAATAAAAAAACAGTAACGCTGAAAAAAAAAATAAATAAAAAGAATAATGGAGAAGCACTCCCAAAAATTTGGAAAATATTAAAAAGAAGTAATATTGAATTAATAGTTAAAATTTTCATTGAAAAAATATACATAGATATCTTTCTATGTATCATTAATATGCGCAGAATCGCTCTACAACTTTTTATGGAATCAACAAAAAAAATTATTGAGAAATACATTGACAATAACGAAACAAATAAAGAAAAGATTAATAAAACAAAACAAAATCAAATTGACTTTATTTCGACTAGGACTATAAAAAAGGCTTTTGATAATCTTAGAAATAGTAAGCGGAAGTCAAATATTTTTTTTGAGTTATCTTACTTGTCACAAAAATATGTATTTTTAAAATTATCACAAACCCAGGCTATTAACTTCAATAAGTTAAGATCTATTCTTCAGTACAATGGACCGTCTTTTTTTCTTAAGAATGAAATAAAGGATTTTTTTGGAAGACAAGGAATCTTTGATTACGAAGTAAGACATAAGAAACTTCCAAATTATGGAATGAATCCATGGAAAAACTGGTTAAGAGGTCATTATCAATACGATTTATCTCAGATTACATGGTCTAGATTAGTCCCACAAAAATGGCGAAATGGAAAAAATCAATGCCAGCCATCTCAAAATAAGGATCTAAATAAATGGTATTCCTATGAAAAAGACCAATTATTTGATTACAAAAAAAAACAAAATTTGAAAGTCTATTTATTATCAAATAAAGAAGAGAATTTTCAAAAAAACTATAGATATGATCGTTTATCATATAAATATATTCATTCTGAAACTAATAAGAAGTCCTATATTTATAGATCATCATTAGAACCAAATAAGAAGCAAGAAAATTCCACCAGAAATAAAGAAAAAACTGTTAACATACTCAAAAATATTCCTATCAAGAATTATCTAGGAAAAAGTGATATTATATATATGGAAAAAAATACAGATAGAAAATATTTGGGTTGGAAATTGAATACAAATATTCAGGTTGAATCTAATAAGGACCAAATCCAAATAAGGGATAAAATTCCGAATAATGGTCTTTTTTATCTTCCGATTGATTCAAATTCCGAAATCAATTACAAAAGGGTCTTTTTTGATTGGATGGGAATGTCTTTTGATTGGATGGGAATGAATGAAAAATTCTTAATCTTAAATCGCCCCATATCAAATCCGAAATTTTTTTTATTTCCAGAGTTTTTGATACTTTATCATAAATATAAAGAGAAACCTTGGTTTATTCCAAGCAACTTACTTCTTTTTAATTTGAATATCAATCCAAATTTTAGTGAAAATCAAAATATCAAGGGAAAGCACGAAGAGGATGAGGATTTTTTCAATTTTAGTCCATCCAATTCAAAACAATATTTTGAATTAAAGAATCAAAACAATATTGAAGAATCCCTTTTAGAATCGATCGAAAAACTACAAATATTACTCAAAGGAGATTTTCCTTTGCAATTAAGATGGACTGGACGTTTGAATCAATTGAATCAAAAAATGATGAATAATATCCAGATATATGGTCTCCTGGTTAGCCTAATAAATGTAAGAAAAATTTCTATATCCTATATTCAAAGGAAAGAAATGAATTTGGATATAATGAGGAGACGTTTAAATCTTACACAATTAACAAAAAAGGGAATATTAATTATGGAACCCGCCCGTCTATCTGTAAAAAATGACGGACAGTTTTTTATGTATCAAATCATAGGTATTTCGTTGGTTCATAAAAGTAAGCACCAAAGTAATCAAAGATACCGAAACCCCCAAAA